ATTGTATTCCTATAAAATATAAAAAAGAAAAGGAATGTTGAAGTTGAAAAAATTACCTAATCATTCGCATTTTTGTTGGGGAGTCTAGAAATTAGACGTTTTCTGGTCGAATCATAAGCACTTACTTCTATTTTGACTCTATCTCCTGATAGTATACGTATAAAATCGCCTCGGGCTTTTTCTGAAGCATAATTTAAAACCAGATTTTCATTATCTAATCTAAACGAATCCGTAACATATTATTGCAAAGTTATTAAGAAATTAAACCTTTCTGAATCCCTTTTTTTTGTTCTTTTTGTTTTCTATCTAAAAGTCTCTTGAAATATCAACTAATCTAATGTAGGAGGAATGCTATTAGAAATCTCTTCTTTACTATTTTTTTTTCACAAATAGGGGAAGTTCAGATACAATTTAAATATCGAAAAGATTACCATATATAACACAAGATTTCTCCACCGATTCTTTCTAGGCGAGCCTCTCGGTCTGTCATTATACCCCGAGAAGTAGAAAGAATTACAATCCCCATTCCACCTAAAATTCGCGGAATTTGTTGATAGTTAGAATAGATTCGTAGACCAGGGCGACTGATGCGTTTTAAATTTAGACTCGTTTGACATGGTCCTTTCCTATTTCTTCTATGTCGTAGGGTTAAAGCCAAAAAAAAAAATTTGCCTTCCTGGTGTTTCCTCACATTTTCAATAAAACCTTCTCGTAAAAGTATTTTTATAATGTTTTCGGTGATGTTAGTAGATGCTATTCGAACGGTTCCTTTTCTATCCATGTCCGCATTTCGTATCGAGGTTATTATGTCAGCAATAGTGTCCCTACCCATGATAAACTAAACCTTTTGTTGCCTCGTAATTTTGATATAATCAACATACTTTGTTTTCATTTTTTTTTTATAATTTATGAATTAAATATTATTATTTTTTATTTTATTAATTTTATATTTTTTTTATATATTTTTATTAAAGGTATATGCGTGAAACACAATCTACTAATTAATTTTAATTTAATTGATTTCGTTCAAATATCAAATATTAGAAATCATGTAATGCTCTTATAACGCTTTATTTTATAATACTTCAGGTGCTAATGAAACTATTTTTGTGAAATTTAACTGTCTCAATTCCCGAGCGATTGCACCAAAAATTCGAGTTCCCTTTGGATTTCCTTCTTGATCAATTACAACTGCAGCGTTGTCATCATATCGTATTATCATACCGTTGTCGCGTTTAAGTTCTTTCGAAGTACGCACAATTACAGCTCTGATCACTTCAGATCTTTCTAGAGGTGAATTGGGGACTGCTTCCTTGATCACAGCAATAATAACGTCGCCGATATGAGCATATCGGCGATTACTAGTTCCTATGATTCGAATACACATCAATTCTCGAGCTCCGCTATTATCTGCTACATTCAAATGGGTCTGAGATTGGATCATATTCTTTTTTGAATCTGTTATTTCAATGGAAAGGGGCAAAAAAAAGAAATATTGTTTGTCCAAAACAAAAAAAAAAGAAACTTGCGAATTTTTTCCTAACAAAGAAAGGCCTTTTCCTTTTAGTTCTGTATTCCTATCTCAAAATAATGAATAAAGAAAGGCTTTTTCCTTTTAGTTCTGTATTCCTATCTCAAAATAATGAATTGAGTTCGTATAGGCATTTTGGACGCTGCTATTAAAATAGCCTTTTTGGCTATATTTTCTGCTACCCCGCCCATTTCATAAATCATTCTACCCGGTTTAACGACAGCTACCCAATATTCGGGAGATCCCTTCCCCGAACCCATACGTGTTTCCGAGGGTCTTAGGGTAACTGGTTTGTCGGGAAAGATACGTACCCATATTTTTCCACCGCGGCGTACATTTCGTGTCATTGCCCGACGCCCTGCTTCTATTTGTCTAGACGTAATCCAAGCGGGTTCAAGTGCCTGAAGAGCATATCTACCGAAACAAATACGATTGCCGCGATAAGATACTCCTTTCATTCTTCCTCTATGTTGTTTACGGAATCTGGTTCTTTTGGGGTTATAGTTGATGGTTGTTTCGCAATTCCATCTCTACTGCAGAACCGGACATGAGAGTTTCTTCTCATCCAGCTCCTCGCGAATGAAATGATTATGATAATGAAATGATTATGATTAAAAAGAAAGTATACATATGAATAATATACTGAATCTTGGGATTCTTTGATATTGATATTTTACCCAATTTATTTTAGTAGATTAGAAATTTGTATATTTTTTATTTGTCTATCTTATATAGATAATTATGTATTCTATTTCTATATAGAAATTTATAGAGAATTTTAAATTTATATTTTTATATTTATAGATAATTATTTTTAGATAATATTTAGATAATGTTCTTTAAAATGTTATAACAAGTCTGTATTTATTATGATTATTAGATCAGATCACTTAAAATTTAGAAATCAAATAATATCAAAATCTTCGCGGGCGAATATTAACTCTTTCAATATTTACTTCATTTGTAGGG